CTTGAGAAATGGCCGGGTCTGGCCCATTGCTCGAAAGAAGTTTTTATGGGATCCCTATCTACCAAAATTTTGACTTCTGGTTCCGGCGAACGAATAATCATTGAGTCCTCCTCTTTCCGGACAACACATATAAAGAGACCTGCCAACAGCCAAGAAATTGGCGAACCTACGAGAGATTCGAATTATTTTATCTCCCCTATATTTTTTTCTTTAGTTATTCACTAGAGCAATTATGATCTGGAAGTCGCTCCGGGGCAAGTGTTCGGATCTATTATGACATAGCCGCGAGGCGCTCAACGGACCTTCTTAGGTTTTGAATTGACGCAAAAACAATTTTTGTGCAATCGAGTGTATTCATAAATCGAATGACTTAAAATTTCATGTCTTACATATTATATTAATCTCTTCCCAATCGCGCGAGTAGTTATTACTAAGAGACATACTGGTATCTATATTGAGTCATTCGAGGATCTCTTTTATTAGTTTTCGTTTTATTTTAATAGCAGAAAAAAAATTCTCCACTGTTGTCCCTACGAAATACCGGAAGAACGAGCTTAGAGGGGATATAATGAAATTATTTGATTGATTCTTCCCAGAGGAGTGCTCCATGTTATTTAATGGAATAAGGTCAACAAACAAATTATAACAAATAGAAAAAAAATTCTAAATCATAATAATATAATATTCTATAGTGTCTATAGTATTTAGTGCTCTTATTCGAAACGCCTCGTGATCTTCAACCAATTATGCGCTTCAATATAATTACCAGGAGTAAGTGCTATAGCTTGTTTCCAATACTCAGCGGCTTGATCGAACCAAGCCTCCGCAATTTCAGAATCTCCCTGTTGAATGGCCTGTTCTCCCCGGTCGGAATAGGCGGGTAAATTCCTTCCCTTAGAACCGTACTTGAGAGTTTCCTACCTCATACGGCTCAGCAGTCCCTTTTTTCTTTCGGCGCCCTGTTTTAGTTTTTATATACCATACCGCGGATATCTTATATCTAATTGAATGAGATTTCTCATAGATCCATCCCGGTTTCGTTTCGGGTTAACCAAAAAAAGAAAAAGTAGGTTAATTACATGAGTTTCAAACTTGAATTTTGATTAATATTAATAATCAAGTTTCGTTTTATCTTTTCTCCCACCTTCAGAAGAGTAAAGCATAGGTATTTCCCCTATCGTTAGAATTTTCTGCAAAGGTAACTATCTCGGTTTCATATCGAAATTTATATAGAATCTTTGAAAAAGCCTTTCGAAAGAAAAGACTTACTATCTTTGGGATCTGATGCTACACCGCTGCTCAATACCTTAGTGGATCGACTCTATTACATAAGTGGATTCCTAACCTTATTTCATATTAACATAAGTAAGCAGTTTTTATTGTATCGGCCCAAAACCTCGTTAATTGATCTTTACGGTGCTTCCTCTATCAATTAGATCCTTTATCCATAGAATAAAGTATCTAGGCATATCTTTTTCTTCATATTTTGACTTCTATGAAGTTTTTTTCTTTGCTACAGCTGATAAAAATCGTTGTTTTGGACGATTCATATGTAGAAAGCCTATTTGTTTCTAGTATTTAATAGCGGATTTTATCTTTCTTTTCTTTCTATAGTAGAGAGAGTCGCACGTAATGACAGATCACGGCCATATTATTAAAAGCTTGCGGTAAGAACGGATTTCGTTCGAGTGCCCGAAAATAATATTCCAAAGCTTTTGTATGTTCTCCGTTACTTGTGTGGATAAGGCCTATATTATAGAGTATATAACTTCGATCATAAGGATCGATTTCTAGCCGCATAGCTTCATAATAATTCTGTAAAGCTTCCGCATAATTTCCTTCGGATTGAGCCGACATCCGTTACGGTCGTCATTCGATTTTAAAAATCTCCGTTCCAGAACCATACGTGAGATTTTCATCTCATACGGCTCCTCCCTTGATTGTGCATAATGAGAATAATACATAGAATAAAAAAAAAAAAAAAAGATTGAAAGATTCTCATTCTGAACCGAGCGGGGCTAGTGTTTTTGCAAGAAATCTCTAGCCAACCTTCCTGCAAAAGATCTTTTCTTACCAGCAAACGGTTGGTACTAGATAGAAAAGAAGCGGTAACTCCAACAATTTCTTTGTCCCTAACGCCTTTTAATTTCCAGGAATTAGTCACTTCAACAGTCTTCGATGGTTATACGGGTATCCAAAGTACAAACGAGATGGATTTTTGCTGTCCCAACCATTCTTGTTCGTCCCAATCTAGATAAGGAAAGGGAGTAATTTATAACAAAGTTTTCGTGTTGTTGATTCCGAAGTGTAGTGCTTCTTCCCCTATGCCCCCTATTGGTATTAGTGGAGTCGGATTGACCTGTAATACAGAACCTATAGGTGTAACCTTTCGCTCAATACTAGAATCGACTCGACAATTGAAGCATCCGAGGCTGCATTAATCGGGGATACACGACAGAAGGGATTGTTCTATTTCCAAACTTCACCTTCAATAAGCGTA